TAGTAATTTTATTTAAGTTAATTATCAATAACTAAACATTACTTTTTTTTCTAATAAAGATAAAACTGTAAATTTTATATTTATAAAATTAGAGAAAAGAAATAATTTAATTTAAAGTTAGCAGCTTTAAGATATTTTCTTTAAATTTAGGATAAATTCAAAGGAATATGAATCCTTTAGCTTTATATAGCTTAATCCTAAAAATTAAAATTAATAAAAAGTGAAAATAAATTATTATGCTTATTTTGATATTAAATTTTTCTTTTTCTCAACTAAAAATAAAAAAATGATTTAAAAAAAATAGAAAGAAAACTAATGAAAATACTAGTATAATAGAAATTATAAAAATTAAAAGGAATTTTGTTAAATTATATAAGTTCATTAAAAAAATAATTTTTATTTTTATTATGAATATTAAAGTTGGTGGAAAAGAAATTATATTTAGTAAAATAAAAAAAAATATTGTTTTAAATTTTAAAATATTAAAAAAATTTTTTCTATTTCTGTTTATTAATTCTTTTACAAAAAAAAAATTCAAAAAAAAATAAAAAAATAAATAAATTAATATGAATATTTTATTAAAAAATATTAATAAAATAATTCATCTTAATGAGTTTAATGAGATAACTGAGTATAAATACTTGTTATTAAAAGCATTAAACAAAAAAAACGTAGTTATAGATAGATTCAAAATAATTATTATTGACCATGAATTACATATATATATGTAAACGAAATTAAGTGGGATAATTTTTTGAAAGTTTATAACTACGAATAAAATTTTTCAATTTAAAAAAATTGAAATTTTTAAAAGTCAATTGTGTATAGGGGGAACCCCTATCTTTAATAAAATAAAAAAATTCAATAAATATAATCTATTAATTATATATATATATACTATTATAATTGATCTAATCTCTTGAATAATAAAATAAATAATATTAATCTCTTTATTATTATTTAATTTATTTAATATAATATAAAATATTATAGAACTTATTTCTATGTAAAATCAAATTATTATTATATTACTGTATAAAAATACTATTAGAATAAATAAAATATAATAAATAATTAATAAATTTAATATTCTAAATAAATTATTTTACTTTGAAAGTAAATAGTTTAATATAACTTAAATTTAGATTAAATAATTATAAATATAAATAATATTATTATAATTAAATTAAAATTTATATTAAATGATTTAATTAATATTTTATTTTTTATTAAAAAATAAAAATTTAGAGAAAACTTTTCTATTCATAATTCTCTATATTCTAAATTATTATTTATAAAACTTATTGGATAAATATAAATTATAAAGTTTAAATTTATTATTGTGTTAACAAAAAAAAAATTATAACAATAAATTTTAAAATTAAAAATTAAAGTTAATAAATAAAATAGAATAATAGTTAAGTTTAATATATCATTAAATAATATAATTTTAATTAATATTTTTCTAAATATTAAAGAAAAAATATTTATTAAAATAAAAGAAAAATTATATTTTATAATTAAAAAATTGTTTCTAATCTTTTTTTTGAAATTTATTTTGTTAAAAAAAAAAATTATTTTTAATCTATAATTTATGGTAAAAAAACTATTTATTAAAAAAATTAAAAATTTTATTATTGAAAATATTGTTGTATACATATTTATTATAAGTTTTTCTTTAATAAAAAAGGACGAGAAAAATGATATATTTATTAAATTAAAACATGAAATTTTAAAAGAGATTATGTTAATATGATTTATTCTTAGATTGGTTATATTAAATTTTAATTGATCAGAAAAGTTTTTTATTATTATATAACCTATATTAATAAATATTAATGATTTAAATAGAGCATGATTACATATATAAATAAATGCTAATAATTTAATATTTCTAATTATAAAAAAAAAAATTAATCTGATTTGTCTTAAAGTAGATAAAGCAATTAATTTTTTTATATCTTTTTCTATAACTGCTTTTATTCCTCTAAAAAATATAGATATTAAACATAAATTAGTAATAGTATTCAAATTAATTTTTATTAGAAAATTATTAATTACACGAAAAATGATAAATAAGCCAGCTGTAACTAAAGTTGAGCTATGAACTATAGCTGAGATAGGTGTAGGAGCAGCTATTGCTATAGGTAATCAAGACATAAAGGGGTATTGTGCTCTTTTTGTGAGTATAGAAAATAAAAAAATTAAACTAATATATTTGTATAGATTTATGTTTACTACTATGAAAGTTATTGATAGTAAAAGTATTGAGTCTCCTATTTTGTTATTTAAAAAGGTTTTAACCCCTCTTTTTCATCTTTCAAAATTATTATAATAAAAAATTAAGTAAAAAGATCTTATCCCTAACCCTTCTCAACCAATAATTATGGATCATAGATTAAATGAAAACACAAGCAAAAATATTGATATAATAAATATTTTTGTTATAAAAAAAAAAACATTAATTTTTTTATTTTTATTTATATAAATATTTATGAATCTTAAAACGTTAAAAACTACAATTGAAATAATGGAAAAAAAAGCTAATGAATATATATCAAAAACAAATATTAAATTTTTTGTTATGTTTAAAAATATTTCGTTTAATATAATTACTATTTGGAAATTTATCAAAAAAATATAATTTAAATTTATTAAAGTTAAAGTAATAGTTAAAATTAATAATATTTTAAATGAATTAATAAGTGATATTATTGAAATTTTTCTTTAAATTCACAATTTAATATTTTTAATAAACTATTCCAATATATTATTAATAATAAAATTAAATGTTCTTTGCATAAAAACAAATTTTTTACTTTTATTTGTCTTATTTTAAAAAATTTGTTTAAATTTCTTATACCTAAATTTTTTATTACTATAATATTGAATAAAGTTGAAATTATTAATAAAAAAATTATTAATATTAATATTTTTTTTCTATAATTTATTAAAGATATATATATATATATTTCTGAAAAAAAAGTTATAAAAGGAGGTATCGCTATATTGATAAATAAAGTAAAGAAAATAATTATAAATATAATTATAAAATTTATAAATATATTTTTGTTAATTAATATTCTTCGTGAAAATGAAAACTCATAAATTACTCCAATAATATAAAATATTATTGAAGATCTAATAGCGTGACTAATTATTATAATAATAAATATATTTTCTGTAAAAAAGTTATTTCTTAAAATTATTAAAACTATTCCATTTATATGAATAATTGAAGAATAAGCAAAAGTCATTTTTATATCTATTAAAAAAATTATTTTTATAGATAAAAAAATTATTCTAATAATTATTCATATAAATAGAAAGTTTATTTTTTTACTTAAATTTATTACTATTATTCCATACCCTCCTAATTTTAACAATAAACTAGCTAGAATTATTGAGTCATAAAAGTTTGCTTCTACATGAGCTTTCGGTAATCATAAATGAAAAAATAATATTGGAATTTTAATTAAAAATCCCACTAAAAAAATTAATAATATTGTTTTTTCATTAATAAAGTAAATTATGATTAGTATTGGAAATGTTCTTAAACCTATAAATATAAATATATAAATTCTTGCTTTTAAACGTTGATTTGAAAAACTTGAAAAAAAAATTAATGAAAAAATTATTAATGAAATTAATTCGAAAAAAATGTAAAAAGTTATAATTTTATTTGTATAAAAAAATATTATTAGTGAAATTATTATAATTAAAATTATTTTTTTTTTTAAAAAAAAAAAATAATTGTTTAATTTTTCTTTTGTTCTAAAAAAGATTATTTTTATTATTATCATTGTTATAAATATTATTATTAAATTAATATAATATTCATTACTCAAGTAAAATATAAATATTGTAAAGAAATATAAAATTATATTATTTGAAAAAAATAATAAAATTATAAATGACATATATTTTAATATTTTTTTGTTTTTTAAATATTATATTTTTAAAAAAAAATATTATTATTATTATTATAAAACATAAAAATGTTATGAATGAGTTATTAAATATGGATAAAGAAATTGAAAATGATTTTTCTATAAATTTTATGTACACACATATAATAAGAAAAAAAGATAAAAAATATTTTTTTTTTTTTATAATTATATTAAATTTTATTGTACAACAAATTAATGATAAAAAAATTATTATTCCTCCTACCAAAAAAATAATTATTAATATTATTATTCATTTGTCATTATTTAAAATTAATATATTAATTATTATTATAAATATAAAAAAAGAAAAATTAATTACTATATTTAAAGGGTTAAAGTTTATTATTATTATAAACATAAATAAGAATATTTTTAAGTACAAAAAATAATTTTGCAAATTATTTTTTCTTAAAGTTAAAAATTTATTTTGAAAATAAATTTTATTATAACTTTTAAATTAAGACTAAAAGAACAATTATTAAAGCACCAAAAAATAAAGAAATTTCTGTAAATGGATATTCAATTAGTTTATATCCTATATTAGTTAAAACAATAAAAGAAATTAGTAATAAAAAAATTTTAATTTTTTTTTTAAAAAAGAATTTTGAATGGAATGATTTATTAAATATCATAAAAAAAAATATTATAAATAGAATAATTAATCTAAAAATACCCCCAATTTTTCTAGGTACAGATCGAAGAATTGCATAAGCAAATATAAAATATCATTCAGGTTTAATATGTAAAGGTGTATTTAAAGGGTCTGCCGGAAAAAAATTTTCTTTTGCTATTCTAAAATGAAAATCAATAAAAAAAGATAATAAAAGAAAATATATTATAAATATTAATATTAATGAAATTAAATCTTTAAATAAAAAACTTTTATTAAAAAAAAATTTATCTTTTCTTGAAAAAATTCCTATTTGGTTTGATGACCCTTTTTCATGTAAAATTGATAAATGAATTAATGATATTAACAAAATTATTAATGGAATTAGAAAATGAAGAGAAAAAAATCGGTTTAATGTGGGGTTATCAACTGAAAATCTTCCTCATATCCAAAAAACAATTTTTTTTCCTAAAAAAGGAATAGAAGAAAAAATATTGGTAATTACTGTAGCTCCTCAAAAAGATATTTGTCCTCATGGAAGAACATACCCTAAAAAGGCGGAAGCTATAATTATTAATAAAATTATATTTCCAGAAATTCATATAATTTTTTTATTAAAAGATTTATTAATTAAAGATTTTAAAATATGAATGTATATAATGATAAAAATAATTGATGAGAAGTGAGCGTGAGTTATTTGAAGAATAATTCCATTTTCAATAATTTTTCTTAAAAAAATATAAGAGTTAAAAGATGATATAATTCTATTAGAGTAATGTATAGAAATAAAAATTCCTGAAATAGTTTGAATTACTATTCTTAATCCTAATATAGACCCAAAATTTCATATTAAACTAATATTTGAAGGGGTAGGGATATATAAAATATTTTTTATTAATCTTTTTATATTTTTTTTTGATAGAAAATAATATTTTTGTATTGCAAACAAAAAAGGGTGTTTTCCTCTATCAGTTTAAATTTTTAAAGTTTTTGAAACTTTTTTTTGTTTTTCAAAAAAGCAAATTGCATAAAATTTAAGATTTTATTTTGTGAATTACTTCACTTTTGAAAATTATTTTTTTAGAAATTTTATTAATATTTATAATACTATTAAGAATTATATTTATTACTTTAATGGAACGAAAAGTTTTAGGGGTTTTAAATTATCGAAAAAGACCAAATTTTTTTTTTATAAATAGATTTTTTCACTCATTAATAGATTTTATTAAATTATTAACAAAAAAGGTTTTAAAATTAAATTTTATTATAAAAATTTATTGAATTTTAATAATTTTTTTTGGTGTTATAATATTTTTTTTAATTTCTTTAAATTATCCTTTTTTAAATAGAGTTAGTTACTTTTATATAAATTTTTTTTTTTTTTTTATAGTTTATTCTTTGATAGCTTTTTTTTTTTTGCTTTTAAGTTATAGTTCCAATAGATTTTTTTCTATTTTATCTATATTTCGAGTATTAACCCAAATTATTAGATATGAAGTTGGTTTAATGTTTTTGTTTTTTTTTCCATTAATTATAATAAATATATTTAATTTTTATTTTTATTTTTTTTTTAATAATTTTTTGTTACTTTTCTCTATAATTTATGTTTATTTATTAATTCTAGTAGCCTTAAGAGAAATAAATCGTTTACCTTTTGATTTTTTAGAAAGAGAAACAGAGTTAGTTTCAGGGTTTAATATTGAGTATATATCTTCATTATTTAGATTCATTTTTTTAATTGAGTATGGTTTTTTTATATATATAATAATACTCTTAAATTTTTTTTTTTTATTGAACAATTTTTTTGTTTTAGTAATAATTTTTTTTGTTATTTGGACACGTTCCTTTCTTCCACGATTTCGATATGATAAAATATTATATTTTTTTTGAAAAGAAGTTGTTTTATTAGTTTTTTTTTTGTATATATTCATTTTATTAATTTAAGTTAAATAAATAAATTTTGTAAATTTATTTTTTTTAAAATAACTATATTTTCTTTTACTTTTCAATTGGAAATTGAATATACGGGGGGGGTATTTAGAAAATTTTAGAAACATATTCTTATATTTCTACTATGTTTCAACTTATTTCATTTTATAATGAAAGTGATGGGCAATATGTACATAAAATAAATTTTTCATTATATTTTTAAAAAAATATTTACTTTTAGATTCTGTTTTTTTTACTTTAATTTTTGTGTCTAAATTTATCTTTTATTTTAATTATATCTTGACCTATAATATAAAATTTTATTTATATAAAAAATTATATTTTTTTTACGGAGATATATAAATTTAAAAAAAAAGTTTATTTTATTGTGTATTTTCTATTAAAAATCAAGACCCTCTAATTAAAATATTTTACCGCCATAAAATTCTAGTTTAATTTTATAAATTTAATACTTAAAAGTTTTATTACTTGGGTATCTAATCCAATTTATTTATTTTTTATTTTTTTACTTTAGAAATTATTTATATATATATATATTACTATAAATATTTTCTTTATATTAATTGCTAGTTTAAATAATAAATTAATTTGAAATAATCGTTTAACCGCATTTGCTGGCACGCTATTAAATATTATCTTATTAATTAAAAAAATAAATTAATTTTTTTTATTATTAAATTTTTTTGCTAATATATAATTTATTTTTGTTTAATTAATTATAAATTTTTTGATTTTTTATTAAAATTTATTGTAAATAAATTTTTAATTATCAAATTTACATTTATGACAAATATAAATTCTTTTTGAATACAGAATTTTAACAATATTATAATAAAGAATATAGATATTTTTAACTCTTCAATTACAAATTTAATTATTTTTTTAAGTATTTTTTTAAGTATTTTAATTTTTTTTTCTTTTTTTAATTTTAATTCTATATTATTTTCTAATGAAAGAAATGAATTAGAATTATTTTGAACTATTATTCCTGCTTTTATTATTTTAATTATTTCTTTACCCTCAATATTTCTGTTATATTGTTATGAAGAGAATAAATTTTCTTTTATGGATGTAAAAATTATTGGTAATCAATGGTATTGAACTTATGAATATCCAAATATAAGTTTTGTTGAAAGATATATTAAAAGAAGAAATTTTTTGCGTTGTATAAATACAAGAAATTCTTTAATTATTCCTAGAAATAAATTTATTCGTTTGTTATTATCTTCAAATGATGTTTTACATTCTTGGACGGTTCCTAGTTTAATAAGAAAAATAGATGCTATTCCGGGACGTTTAAATATAATGTTTTTAAATTGTAATAAAAGAATTTTATTAAAAGGTCAGTGTTCAGAAATTTGTGGTATTAATCATAGTTTTATACCTATTAGAGTCTTATCTTTAAACTTAAATAAAATTTAATTTATTTCGTCAAATGGCTGATTTAAGCGATAACTTCTTAAGTTATTTATAGGTTAAACCTTTTGATGAATTTATCAAGTTAGTCCTATAAATTGAATTTTGATTTTTTTTTCTATAAATTTTTTACTTGTTTATTTTTATAAAATTTTATTTTTTTTTGAAAAAAAGTCTTTTTCTTTAATTACTTTTAAAAAAATTTATGTTAAATAATTTATTTTCTTCTTTTGATGTTAAAAATTTTATGTTTTTTACTTATTTAATTTTAAATTTTTATTTTTTTATTATTTTTTCTCTTTTTTTAAAAATAAATAAATTTTATATTTTTTTTAAAAAAATTATTTTTTTTTTAGATAAAAATATTTCTTATAATATTATTATAAAATCTGTTTTTTTGTTAATTTTTATATTAAATTTTTTTAGTTTAAACTTTTATGGATTTGGTCTTACTGGTCAAATTAGATTAAATATTTTTTTAGTTTTTTCTTTATGATTCCCTTTATTAATTTTAAATTTAACTAAAATAAATAATTCTTTTCTTATTCATTTAGTTCCTTTATCTACAAGAAATCTTTTAATTCCTATAATAATTTTAATTGAATTAATAAGATTTTTTATTCGACCTTTAACTTTATTTTTACGTTTATCTATTAATATAATCGCAGGGCATGTATTAGTTTCTTTAATTAGATTAGTTATTTTATCTAACAATATTTTTTTTATTTTTTTGATGTACTTGTATATATTGATAAAGTTTTTAGTTAGATTTATTCAAGCTTATATTATTGTTACTTTATTAAATTTATACATTGAAGAAATTTATGACGTTAAATAATTTAATATTAGTTAATTTAAGTTATGGCCCTTTAATTTTTACTCTTTTACTTTTTATTTTAGTTAATAGAATAAATAATTTTTTTTGGAATATTAATAGATATTTTTATATTTTTTTTTCTATTTTTTTAATTTTTTATTTTTTGTTAATAAAGTTTTTTTTTTTGTTGAAAAATGAAAATTACTTTATAGGAAACTATATAAAAAAGAAAATTAATATTTTAACTAATGGATTTTTGTTATTTATTATTTCGGAATTAATAGTTTTTGTTTCATTATTTTGAAGTTATATTCATAATGCTTATAGCCCTAATATATTTATGGGAAATTTCTGACCCCCTAAAGGTATTATTCCTGCTAATCCTACAAGAATAATTATTTTTGGTACTTCAATTTTGTTAAGTTCTAGTCTTATTATTATAGTTAGTCATAATAGATTCCTTAATAAAAATTTTAAATTAAAAAGATTATTATATTTATTTTATTGTTTAATTATAGGTATTTTGTTTATTGATATACAAATCTTAGAGATGAGAAATTATTTTATAAAATTAAATTTTAATTTTAATGATAGAATTTTTAGTTCTTCTTTTTTATTTACAACTTCTTTACATGCTTCTCATGTAATTCTAGGATTAATTGGATTAATTATTACTTTTTTTTTTTTTTTGTTTAATTATAATAGATTATTTTTTTTTTTAAATTATGAATTTAGTGTTTGATATTGACATTTTGTTGATTATATTTGAATTGGGGTATTTACTTTATTTTATTATTTTAATATTTAATTAAACTCTTAATTTATTTACATTGAAGATGTAAAACTTATTGGAGTACAGATTTCAATTTTAATTTGGATTTAATTTTTTTTTAATCTGAATTATATTAATTATATTTTTATTATTTTTTTTTATTTTATGTTTTTTAAGTAATAGATTTTTATTAATTATTGTTTTAGATATCTTAATAATTTATCTATCTTTAATTATTTATTTAAATTTATATAATTTTTTTTTTCTTTTTATAATTTTTTTAAGTGTATTTAGTAGAGTATTTGGAATAATTTTAATTATTTTAGGTTCTCGTGTAAAATCAAATTTTAAATCAAATTTTTATAAGAATTAGTTTGTTTATTTGATTTTTATTTTTTGATTCGAAATCAAAATATTATTAATCAATTATAATTTATATTTTAAATTTTCCTTTCGTACTATTTTAAAAACAATTTTTTTTAGATAAGATCCAATCTGGTTTTCACCGATTTGAACTCAGTTCAAGTTATATTTTTATAGTCGAACAGACTAACTAAAAAAATCTATTGCAATTTTTAGTTTTATAAAACCAACATCGAGGTAATAATTTTTTAATAAATTTGTTCTTTAATTAAATTTTATCCTGTTAACCCTAGAGTATCTTTTTATTTATTCTTTTAAAAAGTTCTTTTCATTAAATTAATTAAATATTTAAATTAAATTTTATCCCAAAAAACTTTTATAAAAGTAAGATTCATAGGGTCTTTCCGTCTAAAAAAAGTTATTAATATTTTCATTAATATTAAAATTTTAATTTTAAAATAATTTTTAATTTAAATTTTTTTTTATCCTTTCATTCAAGTTTTTAATTAAAAAACAAGTGATTGTGCTACCTTAGCGATTAATCGGCTATTTAAATTTTCATTGAGCAGAATTTACAATAAAATATTATTGATGATATTTTGTTAAAAATTAAAAAATTTAATTTAAAATAAAATTATTTTTTAAAAATTCATTTTTTTTTAAAAAAAAATATTATATTTTTCTACTAATAAAATTATTTTAATAAATTTAAATTTTTTATTTTTTTTTAAAACTTAAAAAATTGTTTTTTTTTTATAATAAAAAATTAATTTGAAACTCTTTTTTATTTAAAAATAAAAAGTTTTATATTTTAGCTTCACTAATTTTTTTTTTGAAAATAACTAGTTTAATTATTGCTTTATATATCATAAATAAAAAATATAATTTCTACAATTTAACTTTTTTTATTTTAATAATTTTCGAGATAAATTATTTTTAAATTTTTTAATCAATTTTTCCTTATACAAAAGGTATTTAAATAAAATAATTTTTTAAGATTTTTTATATTTTAAAATTTTATTTTTTTAAAGAAAAGAATTTTTAAAAAAATTCTGTTTCAAAAGATTTTCACTCTTTTTTTATCAAAAATTACAGAATTTTTCATTTTTTTCTTTAAGTTCTAAACTTAATATATTTTTATACTTTAATGAAAAAAAGATAATTTTGTTTAAATTGTCAATTTATATTTTCTTTAAAAGTTTATCTTAACTTTAAAAGGAAAATTTTCTACTTTTTGTTAACAACAAAATGCTTAAAGCTTCTTTTAATTTATTTAATAAATCAATTTAATCTTATTCTAAATCATTCATAAAATATTAAAATAATTATTCTAATAATAAAAATATTTAAAATAATTAAAAAATTATTTTCATAAAAAACTATAAGTATTAAAATAAAGATTTCTATATCTAAAATAATAAAAAGAATTATATAAATAAATATATTTATTGAAAAAAAAAATCGTGAGAATGTTATATTTATAAATCCACACTCATATATTGAAGCAAAATTTATATTTATTATTAAATCATTTTTTGTAAATAAATAATATATAAAAATTAAAATTGAAATAATAAAAAAAATTAAGTAAGTTAATAAAATAATAAAAATTTTATATTAATTTTTTAAACTAATATATTTTTTTATTTATTCACTTAAAATAATTAAGTTATATTCTATTATAGTGTGATTATTAATTGGTGAAAAAAACAAAAATTCTGCATTATTTAAATTTCTTTCAAATATAAAAATTATTTTGTTTATTAAAAATCTTTCTAAAAATATATATAATATAACGATAATTGAAAAAAAAGTTATTAATGATCCAAAAGAAGAAATAAAATTTCATATATATATTGAATCTAAATAATCTGAATATCGTCGTGGTATTCCTATCAATCCTAAAAAATGTTGAGGGAAAAAAGTTATATTTACCCCAATTATTCTTGATCAAAAATGAATTTTTATTATATTATTATTAAAATATAAATTATATATTAAAGGAATTCATAAAAATAAACCACTAAAGATAGCAAATACTGCTCCTATAGATAATACATAATGAAAATGAGCAACAATATAGTAAGTGTCATGTAAATTAATATCTAAACATGAATTTGATGCTACAATTCCTGTAAATCCCCCAATTGAAAATATAATTAAAAAACCTATAGCCCAATATATTGAAATTCTAAAGTTAATATGAGAATTTAAAATAGTAGTAAATCATCTGAAAATTTTGATTCCAGTTGGAATAGCAATAATTATAGTAGCTGCTGTGAAGTAAGCTCGTGTATCTACATCTATTCCTACTGTAAATATATGATGAGCTCAAACAATAAACCCTAATAAACCAATTGATATTATAGCAAATATTATTCCAATTTTACCAAACACTTCTTTTTTACCTAAATTATATCTAATAACATGAGAAATTATTCCAAATCCTGGTAAAATTAAAATATAAACTTCTGGGTGCCCAAAAAATCAAAATAAATGTTGGTATAAAATTGGGTCTCCTCCACCTCTTGGATCAAAAAATGATGTGTTAAAATTTCGATCTATTAGAATTATTGTAATTGCTCCAGCTAAAACAGGTAGTGCTAGTAAAAGTAAAAATGTAGTAATTAAAATTGATAAAGTAAATAATGTTAAATTACTTAAAAAATAATTTTTGTTTTTTATTAAGAGAATTGTTGAAATAAAGTTAATAGATCTAGCAATTGAAGATAAACCTGCAATATGTAATGAAAAAATTATTATTTCAATTGATGAAGATATAAAATATTGAATAGAAGTTAAAGGAGGATACATTGTTCAACCAACCCCGTTTATTACTCTTTTTATAGAAGAACTAATTATTAGTAAAAGAGATGGAATTAATAATCAAAATCTTATATTATTAATTCGTGGAAAACATAAATCTATTGTATTAATTATTATTGGAATTAATCAATTTCCAAACCCTCCAATTATGGCAGGTATAACTATGAAAAAAATTATAATTATAGCATGAGTAGTAACTATAGAATTGTAAATAAAATCATTTTGAATTAATGAACCTGGGGTTATTAATTCAAAACGAATAATTATTCTTATTGAAGTTCCTATTAGTCCTGAAAAAAGTCTAAATAAAAAATATATAGTTCCAATATTTTTATGATTTGTTGATATTAATCATTTTAT